GGCGCGGAGCATTTTCGGGGGCTAGCCTCCTTCCTTCTTACTTGACTTACAATTCTACTCTTTTTTTCTTGAATTTGAATCATTTCCTCTTTATCGCCATTCTTCTGTTTAAGAACTGCGCCCCCTTGCCTCCGGTGGCTATTTGACTAAGGCTGGAAAGAGGTGCTTGCTTTATGAAACGGAAACCTTCTTTCTTTGATTCTTTGATCGGAATACGGATGAGATCAGAAAGGCCATCATTGGGGCAAACGATGCAATAGCTTCGGTTAGAGCAAAGCCCAAAATGGCATAACCAAATGATTGTTTAGCCAATGATGGATTACGAGCCACGGAATGAATCGAGGAACTAAGGACGTTTCCAATACCGATAGCAGCTCCCGCTGAAGCAATTGTAGCAGCTCCGGCCCCTATTAGTTTTGCACCTTCTAACATCTCGAGTTGATAATTCTCCTCACGCTTTTTCTTTTTCATTCACGATTTGATGTTCTATATTCCTCTCTAGTCTAGATTCCTCGTCGATTCTTCCCCTCGTTCTGAATATCTTGGACATCTCACTTTTCCATGCAACGCATTCTTTTCGATCTTGTACTCGCTTGCTTCGCATAGGCTACACAAGCGGTACACTGAACACCAACCCAATCTCGATGAAAAAAGGAGAAGCAACTAAAGAAGGGTGACGAAGCTTCTTTGCATCCCATAGTGCTGTCGCACTAAGCGACTACCGTTCCAGAGTCGTACAACGAAGTAATTAGCATACCAGAGTGAGGCAAGGCTCTAAGCTCGTACCTTATAAGTAAGCTCTTTATGCTCTCTCCGCTCGCTCCTTTTCGTAGCGTAGATCTTTCTTCTCTTAAGAGATTTTGAGAAGAGTGAGTGCGCTTTCGAAAGTTTCTACTTTTCGATCTTTCTTCCCTTAGCGCACAAGCACTAAGCAAGTAAACTACCTTTTTTCTTCTCTTTCATCCCAGACTCTTCTTTTTTGAATAAAAAAAAAAGAATCCAGATATCTCCGAGAAACTACACTAAAGGGAACTGTTAAGTACAGACGATGCCTAGAAATGATAGTAACACCTGGGGCCTTCGAAATACCAAATCCCAGCTTAAGTCCAAAAGGCCTACACTTTAACTAGGAACAGAAAGGTCCGCGAAATAACCGCGTTGCTCGATCAGTGAAACCAGAGTGATGGTCTTCTGGGACGATACATTCGTAATGGATCCATCATATACGTTATTTTAGATGGTTCTAATTGTGGGCGATAGTCTTCATCATCCTCAGCAGCTTGAGCAGGCTCCTCAATGGCTTGGATAGCCCCTGAAGTAATATCCTAACGTGTACTCAAGAACACAAGAAAAGTTTAAATGGCCTTCTGTTTTTTTTGATCAAAAAGTAGTGTTTTCCCGTGTTTTTAGGCCATAAACTAGAGAGTTAGGTTAAAGGTAAGCCGGCTAAGAGGACTAGGAGCTTAGCTTGCTGGCGAGAAAGGGTGAGTGTTCAGTACGCTCTTTAGCCTTTAACAAGGGCTAAGCCGCTAGGAATGGCTTGCTGGCCTGTTGGGAGAGTGGAACGAAGTTATTCTCGTTAGAGAAGCACGAGTGGAACGGCTTTAGTGTCAGTAGGTGCCTAAATGAAGCGATTAAGCGTCGGGGGCTTTGCTGGCTTGCTGGCTAGCTCGTGCAATCAATCAAAAATGATTCGCGTTAGTAAGCTAGCTTTGTAAGCTAAGCAAGCCTGGTTCTCCGGGCACTACGGTAGGACGTGGATCGACCATGACGAGAATGGACTTCTCCATAATGTAATAGAAGAGTCACAGTCCAGTTCCACGGGCTTTCTCCCTTCACGAAGGAGAGATGAATTCCATTCAGGCGGGTAAGGGCTCGGCTTGACCCTGTGTTCTCTCCTGGTCGGGTCGGAGGCGAAAACTGGCAAAGTTCATCATTCAGTGGTGGGGTGTTCGTAGAAAAGAAGGCGTCGCCCAACGAGTGTCAGATTTTGATGGAGTCTCGCTTGGATGCTGGGGAGATCCATAGATCTGGATAGAGTCCCCGGAATAGTACGCGCGCTAGCGCGCTACGGCTTACGCAGTTGATCGGATCAGATAGCCCTTCGGGCAACCAACCAACCAAACCCGGCACATCAAATTCCATTCCGATCAACAACTTGGAGGTATGGCTGAGCGGCTTAAGGCATTGGTTTGCTAAATCGACATACAAGAAGATTGTATCATGGGTTCAAATCCCATTTCCTCCGGAACAGAAGTGAAACGGGCGGGCGAAATGACGTGAGAGAAAGAACCTCTTGGTGGAGTCCAGCCCCCCAGAATAGCACTACTTAGTGACTAGGAGCGGAGAGACCTTTGCGCGTTCTTTTTGTTTGATCGGCCTATCTTCTTTCTATAAGCAAGCTCCCTCCGGCTGTCCAGGGACAGGACGGCTCTCGGTTCTTGAGCATGTTGGGGGATTAGGCGGCAGTTGAAAGAGCTGCTCGAAAGCTTGACGAAGAAGCGAAAAAGGCCTATTATATATATTCTATTTTTTTTAGTACAAGGGCTTTTTACTAGTCAAGTGGTAAGGTAGGGCACTATTCGATGAATAAAAAAGATTTTAGGAAAGTGGTTCAGGTAGCTCAGCTGGTTAGAGCAAAGGACTGAAAATCCTTGTGTCAGTGGTTCGAATCCACTTCTAAGCGGGCCAAGGGTCCAAAGGCCGGGAGCGAGCCGGATTTTGAAATTCAAGTGCAAGAGTAAGCCAAAAAATGTGAGCGCTCCTGCACTATACGGCTTTTTTGCGTCGCCCTATCTTGCTGGAGGCAGATTTCGAAAAAAAAAAAGCTGTTTCTTAGGTTCTCGCGTCCCTGTGCCCAAAAGGATGGGTGAGTTCGGTTTGAGTGTTCATCGATCGGGTGGATCTATATGCTCCGGGGTGGTGAGACGAGGTGTAGCGCAGTCTGGTCAGCGCATCTGTTTTGGGTACAGAGGGCCATAGGTTCGAATCCTGTCACCTTGATGTGAGGCATTCCGTCAGCAAATACTCAAATATGAACATCCATCGACCGTTACCACTTCCTCTTACTCGTGACTCGTATATGTACTTTCTATAGCAAGCACACGAGACCTATAGCTAAAGATCATATAGCGCCACAGTATATATATACGAACCTATAAGGAACACTTATCTCTTTCTCAGTGCTTTCTTTAGGCTCCTGGCTGCTCGTTGGTAGAACACAACCCATATGATATTGAGCTTGAGCATTCGGGCTTCTTTCTTTTTTTTTAAGAAATGCTTCTTTCTAATTCTAAGGTGGTAGGGCAGCTAGTTTGAGTGGGGCCTGACGGTTTCCCGAACTTCTTCTTTCATTTTATATTAATAAGGGGCTAGTTAGGGAGGAAATATCGATGGCAATCAAGGATGGATTTCTATTTCGGAAGGGGTGCTTACTGAAAGAGTTCAACACTACGCTCATTGCTCTTCTTCTAAAGTCCCTTGGAGCCAATCGCTTGCCTGAAGCTTGACATGATGAAGGCGCTTTTAAGCCCTTCCCGAAGGAAAGAGGGAATGGCCCTTCCTCTTACCTTCTGTTGAGACTGAGATAGAAGACTGGGCTTTCTCCCTCTTCTACCGAGAGGCCGCGGGAGTCAACTCTGTCTCATCCTCATCCCCCTGGTAAAGGCGATCCTAAGCCCTCCTCTCCGCCTAGGAGGCACCTGTTTGGATGAAGGCACGGGTCGTCTAACAAGGCATGGGACCCATAGATTCATTGTCTGCTGTGCAGAAGCTTCCTTCCTGCATCTGCATGCGCGCTTCCCCAGAAGGAGGCACACATTGTAACAATTCATCGCGATAGCTGCCTTTGGCTCTACTCTAATTGGCAACGAGACAATGGATTGGATTTATTCCTACACCTATGGGCTCAGGTTCCTTCCTCCTATAGTCCGAATCAAGATGGCTCCTCTCGATCTTGTGATGCCTTCGGCCCAAAATTCTCCAGATAGCTGCCTTTACTTTTATATTAGTCAAGGGAAAGCTTATGAACGGTTCCGAAATTACACGCTATTCCGTCTCATCCTTTCGCCCCGGATGGTAGGAATAAGATAAAGGAGGAGGACTTTTTTTACTTCAACCGAGGAAGACTCGCACCCGCGTCTTTGTTTGAATCACTGACAGTTCGGGCAGGCCCGCAGGACTGGAATTCTGAAAAGAAGGAATGTCTGGCTTTTCCTATTCTAGTGCAGGTTCTTGCTCGGTATAAATCGCTTCACTTTGAGTGGGCTTGGCCCGCGCCTTGACAAGGCTGTTGCCCCTCCTTCCACCCGTAGAGAGAGCCGGAGTTAGGCCTTTGTATGACGGATTGATTGATAGTAGGATCAATGATGTTTAGTTTCATTCAGGATCGACATGCCCCAGGTTTGAAGAATTCGATGACTGGCCTTCGCTGCAAAAGATCCCGGAATTGGTCGATTCGGAATCGGCTGGATTGGAGGAATCCGGAGCCACAAGGATCTTCAACGGGTTCGAAAGTCTTTTGATTCCAGGCGGCCGGCCCAATTCTATGGAATTCGCTATAAGTCAAGCTTGTCGACTATCAAAGGAAAGGCCGGTTCGAATTTTTTCTTTCTTTTTTTTTCTTTTTTTATAGGGAGGATAATCTCTTTTGGCAGCTCAATCCTCACGGTAATAATTATGCCAATTCCGCCTAAAAAAATCTTCAGGTGATCAAGAGGGCCCCTTTTTCAGTAGATGAGATTAGGATGAAAAGTATTATCTCAACGATGCTTTTCTCTGGCTTGCTTTTCAAAATTGCATTTTGGCCTGCGGTAATGTAATCGGGATTTTCACAATTTTTTTTACTTCTTTCAAAGGGGAATGAAGACCTTCCTTAGAAGTTGTCGCTCGATCGAAAGGATATAATACATACAAAACCTTAACTTCGCGGACTTTCCGAGGTATAACCTTCGCCACGACATTAGTGGCTTAGCTCTTCGCGCTTCCCGCAGGCTTTTTTT